TTGAAAGATAGCCTAATAAGGCGAAAGAATGCTTGTATAATGATAATGGGTTTATATGGATCTTTTTTGGTTGAAAGCACACATTAAAACGACATTGACATAAATTGACAAGGTAATATTTCCATTTTTTCATCAGAAGAGGCGTATCCTTTGAGACCAAAATGGATTTTCCTTGATATCTAACATAATGTATGAAAGGATCCTTGAGCAAGCATAAGCTGTCCCGAAAATCCTTAGTAAAGACTTCTAAAAAATGTTCTATTTTTCCATAGAAATATATTCGCTCAAGAAAGACCTGAGAAAATGTTAATCGGAAATGAAAGGATTGATTACGAAGAAAAAAGAAAACGGACTCGTATTCATATACATGAGAATTATATAGGAACAAGAAGAATCTTGGATTTTTTTTTGCAAAAAAGGAAATAGATTTCTTTGAAATAAAAAGACTGTTCCAATTCCAATACCCGTGAAGAAAAAGTCGTAATAAATGCATAGAGGAAGGGTCTTTCACCCAATAGCGAAGGATTTGAACCAATTTTTCTAGATGGATGGGGTAAGGTATTAGTCCATCTGACAAATAATTTAAATGTGGTAATTTGCCCTCTAAAAAAGGAAATATTGAATGAATTGATCGTAAATTATGAGATTTTACTATTTTTGATTCTGACTTTTCTAAAGAAGATACTAATCGTAAGGAAAATGGAATTTCCACAATAACTGAAAATCCCTCCGATATTATTTGAAAATACAAATTTTTGTTATACCTAAAAAATGGATTTTGGTTAGAATCATTAGCAGAAATAATCAAATGATTCTGTTGATACATTCGAGTAATTAAACGTTTTACAATTAGTAAACGATATTTATTGTCATAACCTACATTTTCTAACAAAATAGATCTATTTAAGTCACGATCATGAGCAAATGTATAAATATACTCCCGAAAGATAAGTGGGTATAGGAAGTCATTTTTTCGAGATCTATCTATTTCTAATTCTAAATTTCTTTGAAATTTATCTATTTTCATTTTAAATTCGATTTGATTGAAGCAAAGATAGGGGTTTCTTGGGTTATTAAATGATACATAGTGCGATACCATAAAAACAAAATAGTAGAATAAAAAAAAAAATAGATACCTCGGAAATAGTTAAACTCATCAACGGACTCTCTAGCCTCTCTTTTTTCCACCTAATTCATTTATGTTCATTAATTTATGTTCATTATAAGTAATTATAGGGTAATAGGGTGACTAGAAATCCTTTACTTTTTCAAGTCAATCACTCTTTTTTGATTTTAGAAAAAAAATTCTTTATCAATATACTCTTTCTTCTACACATTAAACTCCCCCTCATAGTGGAGAATAGCTAATAGTTAGGACTCATTAAAAAAATCGAAAATCCACTCAAGAAAAAGCCTTTTCCGCATCAGGCACTAATCTATTTTTAACGTCTAATTAGATCGGAAAATCATTCCAATTTAAGAACGGGAGCTCGTTGCTTTTTTTTTCCCTATAATTTGAACCGCGGAGCTCTATCCATTTATTAACTCGACCCAACCCCAACTTTGAATTTGAATTCATTTTTTTTATCTTACGCACCAAGAATTCAAATAAGGTTTGTTTGGAACCGGTCCGGTAAGAATGAAATATTCTCAGAATTCTCTATTGATACGACATGCTGTTTTTTCCATTCATTCCTTTCAGGATCAGTCGTGGTCTTACAAATAATACCGATGGTATGGACGAATTCCTTTCTTCGTACAAATGTGTAAAAGCTGTTAGCCGCACTTAAAAGCCGAGTACTCTACCATTGAGTTAGCAACCCAAATACAAATAAAATAATTAGGTTATGTAGATAGAATCGGAATCAAAAATCAAAATAAATCAAAGAGAATAAATAAAGAGATTGTTAAATCGTACGACACAATCAAAACATTAAACTAACAAGAAATGAACACGAAATGAAATAGAAAAATTTCTATTCTAATCGATTCTGAACATAAAAAAAAAAAAAACCCCTAGAATAAATAGAAATAAATCTACAGATAAGATCTAATTACCCAGATCGGATTATATTTATTTGATACACTGTTGTCAATATGAATGAAAACGTATTAATAAAAAAATACACAATGAAGAAAACAAAAGAATTAATTCAAATTAACCCCATATTTTATTGCTATTTTATTGATCTATTATCATAGAAATTAAATAGTTTTTGATTTCCAATACTAATATTAGCAAACCAATAAGATAAGACGAAGAAAAGAAATAAGTAGTTCTCTTTGAATCTTCATCTTCAAGTGACTCGATAGGACCGAGTCGTCAATCCCGCACTGCTTCAAGTATCAAGGAGTCATAAAAAATCATTAAAAAGATTGAATTTAATTAAAAAAAAAAGCCTATCTCGGTATCATTATTTGAATAACGTTTTACAGTAAGGACTCCGTTTTATCATCATAAAAGAGATAAATCCCATATTCAGATTCAGATTAAACCATCAATGATTTAAAATAAATGGATAAGTCGAAAAAGAAATTGGATTTCTTTTTTTTTTTAGTGGAGTGGTGAATAGAAAAGACTGATGTAAAGGAAGGTTTTAGTTGGTATTCTTTCATACTGATTGATAAAATTAAAATAGAAAGCTTCGGAGACCCCCCTTCTCTATCAGATAGAATAAACAATTATCAATGGAATTAATTAGAGATATTAGAGATATTCTATGTTAATATTGAACATTAAATAAGAGATGACCTCATTTTTTTTTTTCTATTCCAAAAACGGAAACAAGGCTGTCAATAAAATAGAATGATAAAAAAAAAAAAAAATACATACATATAAAAATTTCTTCGTTTTTTGAGTAGTTTATTTTATTTGATTTGAGTCTTTAAGTTTTCCTCAACGTAAAGTGACCTTAAAGTGAAAGTGAATTGGATATATGAATCAACCTCGTCTCAATTGTTAGATAAATTAGATAAATTTCGGATTATTCATTAAAGCCAAAGACAAAATTTATGAAAGTTAGTTAGTTAAAAGTTAAAAAAAAATGTGTAACATATGTATTGTCTTTGTTTGTTAATGAGATTCGAACAGACATTGAAAATGATCATGGGGTGTGTAATAATGAATTGTGATAATGAATGATAAATCAAATAAAGAATGATCTCATCTTAATCTTATTGGATGCTAGACTATCTTATTATAGGTACAAAGCCAAAAGCCAAAGAAGTCCAGATGAATTTATTCTTTCCTTTTTTTTCCCTAAAACGGCCCGAGGATAAAGATATAATGAAAAATCCGTCTGACTTTTTTTGAATTCAAACTCTTTGGGTCTATGTTTCTATGTTTCCTGAAAAAAAAAATCTTTATTTTGATATATAGAATTTTGATATAGAGAATAAATAGGCTCTGGGACGGAAGGATTCGAACCTCCGAATGGCGGGACCAAAACCCGTTGCCTTACCGCTTGGCCACGCCCCATTTCTATTTTGATTCAACACTAATAAAACTAATATTGGTAGTGGTTCTTTGTCAATTCCCGTCCCCCAAAATATCTATAAAATGGATTAACTTGTTGTTCGCATTTTGATATGTGTAGATATAGAATTAAACTGAATTTATTGATCATAATATAGAATTCCATTAAGATATTGTATGAAAATATGATTTCTTTTATTCCTTTTTTAGTTGATAATTGAAGGATTTTTTATTGGCTGAGTTTAAAGTTTTTTGTCTACCTTAACTCTATTTTATATCAATGGCATATTAATAACTCAGTCAAAATACAATTATCTTCAAGAACAAAATGTTTGTTATGCTTAATATTTTTAATTTGATTTGTATCTGTCTTAATTTTGCCCTTTATTCAAGCAGTTTTTTCTTCACAAAATTGCCTGAAGCCTACGCTTTTTTGAATCCAATTGTAGATGTTATGCCAGTAATCCCTCTGTTCTTTTTTCTATTAGCCTTTGTTTGGCAAGCTGCTGTAAGTTTTCGATGAGATTTTTAATATTGTTCTAGAATAATTCATGATTTATTCAAGAGAAAAAATTATAATAATTGATAAGATCAGATAAGTCTTTATAGTATAGACTCTTAATTCAAACATTGAAGTTCTTGTACAGACGTGAAAAATCTAGATTACCTACCCCATCTTCTCATTCTTAACTTTTTTTTCCATTCTATTAAAAATAAAAAAAACCTATTAGATTAGAGCCCCCTGAAATATCTAATTTTCAGTATGAAAGAAAATTTTTGGCAACGAAAGACTCGACTCTTATTACAAATGAATTTAGAAAAATTTCAAGAAATTGCTAGAAACCACTTCATTTCTTGGTGTCAAAATAGGATATGTGGTATAAAAATAGAGAATCTATTTTCTTTTTTTCCAAACAAAACAAAAAAGATCTTGGAGATTGTCTAATGCTTACTCTTAAACTCTTTGTTTACACAGTAGTAATATTCTTTGTTTCTCTTTTCATCTTTGGATTTTTATCTAATGATCCGGGGCGTAATCCTGGACGTGAAGAATAAAAAAAAAAAAGAAGGCTTTTTCCTTGCTTGATTTTTTTTAAATGTTTTTAGAATTCTATCTATTCTACATCTTTAACTATTAGAAAATAAATAAAGAAAATAAAGAAAAAGGCTTGAAAAAAAATACCAAGTCATCGACGGAACCGGAAAGAGAGGGATTCGAACCCTCGGTACGAATAACTCGTACAACGGATTAGCAATCCGACGCTTTAGTCCACTCAGCCATCTCTCCCAATTAAGAAAAGATAATTCCTATCTTACATTACACAACAATACACAACAAGTAGGGCTTGAAAAAAAAAGTTTCTTCTATCTTTTTTTTTTTATCTTTTTTATTACTAATACTAATATATATTATTATATATATATATTATTTTTATATTCCTCTTAATATATCTTAATATATTAGTATTCAAATTAGTATTATATTAATTTAATTAATATTATAATTATATTATATTTTTATTAT